AAAACACCCGGAACCAGAGCATGTCGTGAAAGAAGCACACTGGATGGGCGTGCTTCGACCGTGTCTCCGGGGCACAGTTGAATGTAGATATCATTAACGCGAGGTGTAGGATACCAGGCCGAGAAACCCGGGCAACCTAACCCCCCCTATGCGCCGATCGCTAGCGCATCCAGGTCCCCGGCGCCCAGCTCTGCGGGGGAGGCCTAGTCTGATCTGAGAAGTGCTAATTCGGTTCGGATAGACTTCAAAAAAGAACGCCGCCGCCCAATAAGAAAAATAAAACAAGTGCTAAGTTTCAGATAGTGAATAAACCGAAACGAAAGAAGAGAGGTTTCTCGCTCGGCGCCTAAAGCGCACTATGCTCCGTTTTAACAAATGAGAGTTTTCGGTGGAACCGGTGAACCACGCGAGCTGGTTAGATGTGTGGGACAGAGGGCTCGTAGTACCTGTTAGCGCAGCTATGCAGTGGAAGGGAAGGAGCCTAAATCGACCCCTTCCTTCTTTTTTTTCTTTGAAAAAAAGCAGTACAAAGAGATTAGACTCTCGGATGAGACTAAGCAGCCACCGACCGTTCCGACGGCACCCCTGACCGATTTTGATTAAGACCGAAAACCTATCTAAAATGAAGCCTAGTTTAAGCTGTCAAACAAATGATAGAATTGAAATTATAGAAAATATCCCGGGAAGAAATATAGATAGAATTTTGGGGAAGATTCGTAGAAAAGGATAAGTTGTTTCGCTAAGGCTGCAATCTTTCTAAAGAAACAAGCGAGAAACTTGACTTTGATAAAAAAAGGTGCTTGTTGCCGGTAAGTAAGCTTGTTTTATATCAATAAAGGCGAAAGGTTTTTGAATATTATAAAGACGCGTTAGCACTTTCGTTTTTAATAAGTTTAGGCTTAACTAATAAGATAGAAAGGGCTTGTTTGTTAATCAGGGTGCGCTGGTTTGGAACCCTATACAAAACAAAGGGCGTTTCCTTTCAAATGACAACTGCCTCTTCCTGTTGCGAGGGCCTTGCACGAAACCAAACCGCCCCCCGCCCCAATCAAGTACCAGTTGCTTCGCAGCGCGGGTAGCCTACTTAGGTTAGGAGGGCATTGCCCCTCAGTTCTTACTAACCTCCGGTGTGTAATCAACATGTTGCTAGCTTCAACTCGGTTGAATAAGAATCATTTATTCTCTCTCCTGTCCATTTCTTATTCATTCAGGGCGCTCGGCCGGTGCTCCTTTCTCAAACCAAAACGACTCTGAACGTTAGGGAAGATAAGACCACCTGAGCGAACCGATCAAAGGGACTTGATTTATCCGAACCGAACGATAGCAGCTTAAAGCTAAGCCTCTCACGAGCAACGTCGCTGCGCGGGGAGGAGCATCTCAAAGTATGGGGCAAAGGATCAAGCGCTTTGACTTTGTCTCCCGGGATCCACCACAGGTTGGGTTTGAGAGCCGTGTGATGGGTGACTATCCAGCACGGTTCGGAGAGCACTTTTAGTCTTTGTTGGTGAATGGAAGCCCCCCTATCAAGCAAAAAAGAAGCGGCTCTTTCTACGGCGGGGTCACTATTGACTCTATTTATTATTATGGTAAATTTGTGTATCAAGATGTCAATCTGAGATCTTATTTCGGTTCGATACGTCCACCTACGAGACTAACCTTCGGCTTTCGTCTAGGTAGGTGTATTATTCTACATTTTCCTAAAAGAACATTCATTCATTTCTTTCTTCCCCGCCGACCACGACGACTGAAACGACGTGAAAAAACTAGACCCGGAAAGGAGAAGGGCCGGTGGTGGACGACATTCGGGAAAGCCGGGCCTATCGGGTTTATTCATTCAAGCGACGATACAGAAGAAGAACGAAACGAAATCCGGGGTTGGCCGAAAAAAAAACAACGCTATGGATACCATGACCGATCACCATCGATAAAGAAGAATCTTTCTAAATCACTTCGGATCAGTGGGGCCTTCAAGCATCCGAAATACGCCGGGGTTGTAAATGACATAGCGTTCCTGATAGAAAATGACGACTCCTTCAGAAAAACGAAGTTATTCAAGTTCTTTTTCCCAAAGAAGTCCCGCTCCAACGGCCCGACGAGTTATCTACGGACCCTCCCTGCAGTGCGCCCCTCCTTGAATTTTTTGGTCATGCAATACTTTTTTAATACAAAGAACCGAATGAATTTCGACCCCGTCGTAGTTCTCAATCATTTCGTGGCACCGGGCGCGGCTGAACCATCTACGATGGGGAGAGCGAATGCACAGGGAAGAAGCTTACAGAAGAGAATACGTTCTCGTATCGCTTTTTTTGTAGAAAGCTCGACCAGCGAGAAAAAGTGTTTGGCCGAAGCCAAAAATAGGTTGACCCACTTCATTCGCTTGGCGAATGATCTTCGCTTCGCGGGAACAACTAAAACCACCATCTCGCTCTTTCCATTCTTCGGTGCTACCTTTTTCTTTCTAAGAGATGGGGTTGGGGTGTATAATAACCTTGATGCCCGG